TTATTATTTTTTATATTTTATGTAAAAATTATTAAAAACGGTTAAAAAAAATATTAAATAAAAAATTAATCTTAAATATATATGTATGTGTACACGTGTAAATAATTATATTAAATATTTAATTAATTAATATATATATATATAAATTAAATATTTAATTAATTAATATATTAATAATTAATTAATTTTTTTCTTATATTAATAATAATTATATAAATATATTGTAATTTAATTAGATTAATATCTGATTTATAATTATATTAATTTTCAATATAAATATTACTGGAAAAAAAATAAGAGAAGTATTAAAAATTTATTAATGTCTATTATACATTTAATATAAAAAAAAAAAAAAAAAAAATCTATGCAAAAAATTATTAGAATAGATAAATTTTTTATATTTTAGTAATTTTATTATAAGTTCATTTTACATATAAATTTTAGTAAAGAATTTTAATTATTTTAATAATAATTAATTATTGGGGTAGTAATTAATATTAAAAATTTAAGAAATTAAGATTTAGTGATATTAAAATTAGTAACTAATTTTGGGCCAGCAGTTGCGGTTATACAAAAATTGAATTAAATTATTTCAGTTCATAATAAATGATTTTAATTTAAAATAAATATTAAATTATTAAGTGAAATTTTAATTTAATTAAATTTTATTTTTAAATTATGATTTAATAAATTTTAATATAAACTAGGATTAGATACCCTATTATTAAAAAATTAATTTATAATACTAAAATAGTAAATAATTATTTATTGAAACTTGAATAATATGGCGGTATTTTAGTTCATTTAGAGGAATCTGTCTAATAATTGATAATCCACGAATAAATTTACTTAATTTAATATTTTGTATATCATTGTTAAAAAAATATTTTTAAATAAAAATAATATTTAAATTTTAATATAAAAAATTAATTCAGATCATGATGCAGATTATATTTAAGAATATGATGGGTTACAATAAATATATTTAAATGAATAATATTATTGAAAATTATATTTGAAAGTGGATTTAAATGTAATTTTAATTAGTTTATTAAAATGATTAAAAATTAAAATATGTACATATTGCCCGTCACTTTCATTTAAAAATTGAAATAAGTCGTAACAAAGTAGATGTACTGGAAAGTGTATCTAGAAAGAACAAATTAGAGCTTGTATAAGTATTTCATTTACATTGAAAAGAAATTAATATTTAATTAATTTGAGGGGGTAAAATTAATAAATATAATATAAATAATAAAAAAAATTTTAGTTAAAAATATATAATGGGGGTTAAAGTATTTTTAATAGAAAAAATTAATAAATTTATAGTATAGTAGTATTGTAGAAGAAATTTTAAATAAGTTAAATATAAAAATTAAAAAAAAGTAAATTTAAATTATTGTATCTTGTGTATCAGAGTTTATTAAATAAAAATTTTTGTTTAAAAAATTCTCGAATTTAAAAGAGTTAATTAATTAAAAAAGTTAATGTTGAATAATTATTTTAAATAATTAATTAGAAATGAAATGTTAATCGTTTTTAAATATATCTAGTTTTTTTAGAAAAAAATTTAATTTTAAATTTAAATAATTTTATAATTAATTAATTAATTATGGTAAATTTAAAATTTAATATATTAAGGGATAAGCTTTAAGTTAAAAAGTTATAATTAATAATTTATAATTAAAATTTTTAAAATTTATATTGTTTAAAAATTATAATTTATTATAAAAAATTTTAATTAAATTAAAATTTAAAAATAAAATTTAATTTTTTATAAAAAAATTATTTTTAATAATAAAAAATTAGAAATAATGATAAAATTAGTATATTATGAATTAAAAATTATAAATTTAATTTGAATTAAATTAAAGGAATTCGGCAAAAATTTATATTCACTTGTTTATCAAAAACATGTCTTTTTGATAATAATTTAAAGTCTAATCTGCCCACTGATATAAATTAAAGGGCTGCAGTATATTGACTGTACAAAGGTAGCATAATCATTAGTCTTTTAATTGAAGACTTGTATGAAAGATTTAATGAAATATAAACTGTCTCTAAATTATTAGTAGAATTTAATATTTTAGTTAAAAAGCTAAAATAAAATTAAAAGACGAGAAGACCCTATAGAGTTTTATATTTAATTTGATTAAAATAAAATATAAAATTAAATTATTTGAATTAAATTAAATATTATATTGGGGTGATAAAAAAATTAAATGAACTTTTTTTTAATTTATACATAAATAAATGATTAAATGATCCATAATTTATGATTATAAGAAAAAATTACCTTAGGGATAACAGCGTAATATTTTTTTTTAGTACGAATAAAAAAGAAAGTTTGCGACCTCGATGTTGGATTAAGATAAAAATTAGATGCAAAAGTTTAAATTTTTGATCTGTTCGATCATTAAAATCTTACATGATCTGAGTTCAAACCGGTGTAAGCCAGGTTGGTTTCTATCTTTAGTAAATTATAATATTTTAGTACGAAAGGATCAAATATTAAAAATAATTTTAGTTATATTGAATTTTATTAATGGTTATATAACTATTTTGGCAGATAATTGTGATGGTCTTAGAAATCATATATGTATATAAATTTATGTTATATATAAATAGTATATATATATAGATTTAATTAATATTATAATTGGTTTGTTAATTTTGATTATTGGTTTATTAATTGGTGTAGCTTTTTTAACATTAATAGAACGAAAAATTTTAGGATACATTCAAATTCGAAAGGGTCCTAATAAAATAGGTTATATGGGAATTTTACAACCTTTTTCTGATGCTATTAAATTATTTTCTAAAGAACAAATTTATTTGAATTACTCTAATTATTTAGTTTACTATTTTTCTCCTATTATAGGATTTATTTTATCTTTATTTTTGTGGGTTTTGATTCCCTATATGTTTAATATAATTATATTTAATTTAGGATTAATATTTTTTTTATGTTGCACTAGAATAGGGGTTTATACTGTAATAATTGCTGGCTGATCTTCTAATTCAAATTATTCATTATTAGGAGGTTTACGTTCAGTAGCTCAAACTATTTCTTATGAAGTTAGTCTTTCTTTAATTTTAATATCTAGAATTATTATAATTATAGATTTTAATTTATTGAAATTTTTTGATTATCAAATTATAATTTGATTAATTTTTTTAATAATACCTTTAGGGTTATGTTTTTTATCTTCTTTAATAGCTGAGACTAATCGCACTCCTTTTGATTTTGCAGAAGGTGAAAGAGAATTAGTTTCTGGGTTTAATATTGAATATGGAGGAGGGGGATTTGCTTTAATTTTTTTAGCTGAATATTCTAGAATTTTATTTATGAGATTATTATTTGTAATTATTTATATAGGGGGTTATTATTTAAATTTAATATTTTATTTAAAATTAGTATTTTTATCATTTTTTTTTGTTTGAGTTCGTGGAACTTTGCCTCGTTATCGTTATGATAAATTAATGTATTTATGTTGAAAAATTTATTTACCTATTTCTTTAAACTTATTATTATTATATTTAGGATTAAAAATATTTTTTATTTAAATGATTTTAGTATAAATTAATAGAATTAATATTCTTTCTTAAGTTTTCAAAACAAATGCTTTAAACAAGCTCATTAATTTTAATAATTAAAGATTATTTTATCTCAGAATTTATTTAATATAGGATTAATAATAAAATACGAAAAATAAAGAATTGTAAGTAGTTGTCCTGTTAAAATATATGGAATTTCAACTGAACGTGCTCCAATTCATGTTAATAAAATAATAATAGCAATTAAAGATCAAAATATGATTTGATTTAATGGATAAAATTGAATTCCTTGAATTTTTTTATTAAAGGTAAAAGGAAGAATAATTAAAATTAAAATAGATATTACTAAGGCAATAACACCTCCTAATTTATTAGGAATAGATCGTAAAATTGCATAAGCAAATAAGAAATATCATTCCGGTTGAATATGAATAGGGGTAACTAGAGGATTTGCTGGAATGAAATTATCTGGGTCCCCTAATAAATAAGGGTTAATCAAAGAGAGAATAGTTAATAAAAAGATTAAAATAATAAATCCGATTAAATCTTTAAATACAAAAAAGGGATGAAATGGGATTTTATCTATATTTCTATTAATACCTAAAGGATTATTTGATCCTGTTTGATGTAAAAATAAAAGATGAATTATTGTTATTATTAAAATAATAAATGGGAGTAAAAAATGAAAAGTGTAAAATCGAGTTAAAGTAGCATTATCTACTGCGAATCCCCCTCAAATTCAATTAACTAGATTAGTCCCTAAATAAGGAATTGCTGAAAGTAAGTTTGTAATTACTGTAGCACCTCAAAATGATATTTGTCCCCAAGGTAAAACATATCCTATAAATGCTGTAGCTATAAGTAAAAATAAAATAATAATACCTACAATTCATGTATATTTAAAATTAAATGATTCGTAATATATTCCTCGTCCAATATGAAAATAAACACAAATAAAAAAAAATGATGCCCCATTTGCATGTAATGTTCGAATTAATCATCCATAATTAACATTTCGGCAAATATAATTTACACTATAAAAAGCTAATTCAATATTAGCTGTATAATATATTGTTAAAAATAAGCCTGTAATAATTTGAATTATTAAACATAATCCTAATAAAGATCCAAAGTTTCATCAGGATGAAATATTAGATGGGGAAGGTAAATCAATTAATGAATTATTAATGATTTTAATAACTGGGTGAGATTTACGTATAGGTAAAAATTTATTTATCATTATTCATAGGAACGAAGAGGACCGAAAAAAATATTTGTAATTTTTACTACTGCAATAAGAGTAATAAATAAATAAATAATTATAATTAATGTTAATAAGTAAGTTTGTTCATTGTATAATTTAGAAAGATTAATATTAAATTCATTATTAAAAAATAAAAATGAATTAAAATAATTTATTTCATCATTAAAAAAAAAGTTTATTCAATATAAGTTATTTTTTATAATAAATCTACTTAATATTATTATTAAATATAATATTAATAAAAACTTTAATTTTATAAAAATTGAAATTTTAAATAATTCATTTGAAGCAATTCTTGATACATAAATAAATAGTACTAATAAACCTCCTAAAAAAATTAAAAATAAAATATAAGAAAATCAGTAAGTATTAATTAATATTCTTGATAATAAAGCTAAAATTAAAGTTTGAATTAGAATTATTAAACCTATAGAAAATGGATGATTGAGAAATAATATAAAAATTGAGATAGAAATTAATAATAATGATAAAAATATTTTTGTCATACCAAAGAATAGTTTATTAAAATAGTAATTTTGGAGATTACAGATAAAGAAGTTCTTTTTCTTTGATTTTAAAGAATATTCTTATTATTGGGTTACAAAACCAAGGTTTTTTTTAAACTATAAAAACAATTATTTACTAAATGATAAAATTAATTATTTTAGTTATGTATTTAGTAGGTAATATAATTTTTGTTTGTAAACATAAACATTTATTAATTGTTTTATTAAGTTTAGAATTTATTGTTTTAAGAATTTTTTTTTTTTTACTAATATATTTAATAATAATTAATAATAATATGTATATATTAATAGTTTTTTTAGTGTTCTCAGTTTGTGAAGGTGCATTGGGTTTATCAATTTTAGTTTCTATAATTCGAACTCATGGTAATGATTATTTTCATAGTTATAATTTATTATGATAATGTTAAAATTTTTTATAATGATGATTTTTATAATTCCTTTATGTTTTAAAAAAAATATATTTTGATTGGTTCAAATAATTATTATATTAATATTTTTTATATTTATAAATTTAAGTTTAAATATAAATTTTTCTAATTTAAGTTATATATTAGGTTGTGATATAATTTCTTATGGTTTAATTTTATTAAGAGTTTGAATTAGATTTTTAATGATTATAGCAAGAGAAAGTTTATTAAAAACAAGTTTTTATTCTAGATTTTTTTTATTTAATATTTTAGTATTAATAATTATATTATATTTAACTTTTAGAGTAATAAATTTATTTATATTTTATTTGTTTTTTGAGGGGAGATTAATTCCAACATTAATATTAATTATTGGTTGAGGGTATCAACCTGAACGAATTCAAGCAGGTATATATTTATTATTTTATACTCTTTTTGTATCTTTACCTCTTTTATTAGGTATTTTTTATATTTATGGTAAATTAAATTATATAACAATTTATTTTATGAAGTTTTTTGATTTTGATATATTTTTATTATACATAAGAATAATTATAGCTTTTTTAGTAAAAATACCAATATATTTTGTTCATTTATGACTACCCAAAGCTCATGTTGAAGCTCCAATTTCAGGTTCTATAATTTTAGCTGCTATTATATTAAAATTAGGTGGGTATGGATTATTACGAGTTTTAATTATTTTACAAAAAATTAATTTAAAAATAGGATTTATTTGAATTATTATTAGATTAATTGGTGGTTTTTATATTAGATTAAAATGTTTTTGTCAGGTTGATATGAAATCTTTAATTGCTTACTCATCAGTAGCTCACATAAGAATTATTATCGGGGGGATTATAACTATAAATTATTGAGGATTTTTAGGGTCTTATATTTTGATAATTGGGCATGGTTTATGTTCTTCAGGAATATTTTGTCTATCTAATATTATATATGAACGAATAAATAGACGAAGATTATTTTTAAATAGGGGGCTTATAAATTTTATACCTTCAATAAGTTTATGATGATTTTTATTTTTATCTTCTAATATGGCAGCTCCTCCGTCATTAAATTTAATGGGCGAAATTAGATTAATTAATAGATTGATTAGATGATCTTGATTAAGAATGTTAATATTAATATTAATTTCATTTTTTAGAGCTGGATATAGATTATATCTTTATTCTATTACTCAGCATGGGAAATTTAATTTAGGGGTTTATAGATTTTATAATGGTGTATCTCGAGAATATTTAATATTAATATTTCATTGATTTCCTTTAAATATTATAATTTTAAAATTAGATTTTATAATTTGATTTTATTTAAATAATTTAAAAATAAAATATTGATTTGTGGAGTCAAAAATATGAAAATTCATTTTAAATCATTCATAAATATTCTATTTGTTTCATTAGATTTTTTTTTTTATTTTTTTTTATGATAATTAATTTTTTTATGATAATTTATTTTATTATAATAAATATTAGATTATTTATTGAGTGGGAGGTTATTTCTTTTAATTCAATAAATATTGTTATATCAATTTTATTAGATTGAATATCATTATTATTTATAATATTTGTTTCATTAATTTCATCTTCAGTTATTTATTATAGAAAGAGATATATAAGATCTGAATTAAATTTAAATCGATTTATTTTATTAGTATTATTATTTGTATTTTCTATAATTTTATTAATTATTAGTCCTAATATAATTAGTATTTTTTTAGGGTGAGATGGGTTAGGTTTAGTTTCTTATTGTTTAATTATTTTTTATCAAAATATTAAGTCATATAATGCTGGGATATTGACTGCTTTATCAAATCGAATTGGAGATGTAATAATTTTAATATTAATTTCATGAATGATAAATTATGGTAGATGAAATTATATTTTTTATTTAGATTTTATAAATAATGATTATTCTATAAAAATTGTAGGTTTATTAGTTATTTTAGCTGCTATAACTAAAAGAGCTCAAATTCCATTTAGTTCTTGGTTACCTGCTGCTATAGCAGCTCCTACTCCTGTTTCAGCTTTAGTTCATTCTTCAACTTTAGTAACTGCTGGTGTTTATTTATTAATTCGTTTTAATATTTTATTGGTTGATATAATTTTTTTAAAGTTATTATTATTAGTTTCTGGTTTAACTATATTTATAGCTGGTATTTGTGCTAATTATGAGTATGACTTAAAAAAAATTATTGCTTTATCAACTTTAAGACAATTAGGGTTAATAATAAGAATTTTAAGAATAGGATTTAGTGATTTAGCTTTTTTTCATCTATTAACTCATGCTATATTTAAAGCTTTATTATTTATATGTGCGGGTTTGATTATTCATTTAATAAATAATAATCAAGATATTCGAGTTATAGGTGGCATTAGATTATATATTCCTTTAACTTCTTTGTGTATAAATATTTCTAATTTGGCTTTATGTGGAATTCCTTTTTTGGCTGGATTTTATTCTAAAGATATAGTTTTAGAAATGGTAAGAATAAGAAATTTAAATTTATTAGTTTATTATTTATATTATATTTCTACTGGATTAACTATATTTTATACTATTCGTTTATTAATATATTTGATAATTAATGATTTTAATTTATTGAGATTATATAATTTATATGAGGAGGATTATATTATATTAAAGAGTATATTTATGTTACTTTTTATAAGATTAATTTCTGGTAGATTTTTGATATGAATAATTTTTTCTTATCCTTATATAATTTATTTGACTTTTAATATAAAAATGATAGTTATATATGTTACTTTAGTTGGTTTATTAATAGGTTATTTAGTTAGAAATATGAAAATTTTTTTTATTAATAAGTTTTTATTAACTTATAATTTAAGAATGTTTTTAACTTTAATATGATTTATGCCTAATTTATCTACTTATGGGTTTAATTTTAAATTTTTAAGTTTTAGAGGAAAGTTAATTAAAAATGTTGATATAGGATGAAGTGAAGTTTTTGAAAGTCACGGTATATATAATATTTTAAAAAATTATTCTGTTATTAATTATGTATATCAAATAAATAATTTTAAAATTTATATATTTAGATTTGTTTTATGAATATTAATTTTTATTTTTATGATTATATTATATTGACTATATTTATATTAAATTTAAATAGCTTAAAAAGAGTATAATATTGAAGATATTAAGGTGATTATTAAATCTTTAGATAAATTTATAAAAGAAAATTCTTTAATTTTACAATGAAAATGTAATGTTTTTTAAACTATATAAATAAAAGAAATATTAATGAAAATTAATCACTATAAATTAAGTTAGCAGCTTAAATTAAATATATTTCTAATTGGAATATTATTCATTTTTATCATTAACAGTGATATACCTCTATTTTGGTTTCAATTAATTTAAATAAGGAATAATTATTCTATCTTTTAAGTCGAAATTAAATGCAAAATTGCTTCTTATTTAAGAAAAATTAATATTTTTAATATTTTTTGAGTGCAAATCAAATGTTTTTTTAAACTATAATCCTAATTAGATCAATTTAATATATTTTGATTTCATTCATGATATAGTCCAATCAAAAGAATAATAATAAAAAAAAAACTAATTTTATATCAAATTATAAAATTAACTATTAAAAAATTAGGAATAATTGGGAAAATTAATGCAATTTCTACATCAAAAATTAAGAAAATTATAGTAATTAAAAAAAAATGTAATGAGAAAGGAATTCGAGCTAAACATTTAGGATCAAATCCACATTCAAATGTTGAGCATTTTTCTCGGTCAAGAAGAGATTTTTTAGAAATAATAAATGAAATAATTATTAAAATACATGAGATTATGATTATGATAAAAGATATATAAAATAATATGATAATTATTTATATTAAAATTATTAAACTTTTTGATTGGAAGTCAAATATACTAAATATATTATATAAATAATTAATTTCCTCATCAATAAATTGAAATATAGAGAAAAAGTCATACTACATCTACAAAATGTCAATATCATGCAGCTGCTTCAAATCCAAAGTGATGATTACTAGAAAAGTGGTTATTTAAATGGCGAATAAAACATGTGAGTAAAAAAATTGTTCCAATAATAACATGTAAGCCGTGAAATCCTGTTGCTATAAAAAATGTTGAACCATAAATTCTATCTGCAATTGAAAATGGAGCTTCTAAGTATTCGTATCTTTGTAAAATTGAAAAATAAATTCCTAATAAAATAGTAATAAAAAGACTTTGAGTTGATTGAGTAAAATTATTTTCTATTAATGAGTGGTGTGCTCAAGTTACGGTGATTCCTGATGTAATTAAAATAATTGTATTAAGTAAGGGAATTTGAAATGGATTAAATGGAATAATTCTTATAGGAGGTCATATAGCTCCAATTTCGATATTTGGGGATAAACTTCTGTGAAAAAAAGCTCAAAAAAATGAAATGAAAAAAAAAATTTCTGAGATAATAAATAGAATTATTCCTCATCGTAGGCCTTTACAAACTAAAATTGTATGTTTGCCTTGAAATGTTCCTTCTCGATAAATATCTCGTCATCATTGATATATTGTTAATAATACAATAATATATCCCAAAATTAGTAAATTTATATTAAAATTATGAAATCATTTTACTATGCCAGTTACTAAAGTTATAACTCCGATAGCTCCAGTTAAAGGTCATGGACTATAATCTACTAAATGATAGGGGTGATTATGATTAGTTGTCATTAATTAACTTCTCTAGAGTAAAGAGTTCTTAAAATAGAAATTACATAAGCTTGAATAATTGCTACTGCAGATTCTAATATTAATAAAAGAATTTGAATGATAATTAGGATAGATAATAAGTAAAATGATATACTATTTCCTGTATTTCTTAATAGTGTTAATAATAAATGTCCTGCAATTATATTTGCTGTTAGTCGTACTGCTAAAGTTCCTGGACGAATGATATTTCTAATAGTTTCAATTAATACTATGAAAGGCATTAAAATTGTTGGAGTTCCTTGAGGAATTATATGAATAAATATGTGTTGCGAATTATTAATTCATCCGTAAATTATAAATCTTAATCATAAAGTTAATGATAATGATAGTGAAATAGTTAAATGACTAGTACTTGTAAAAATATATGGGAATAATCCTAAAAAATTATTAAATAAGATAAAAAAAAATAATGAAATAAAAATAAATGTGGATCCATTAAATCTATTATAACCTATTAATAATTTAAATTCTTTATGTAATTTTGAAGAAATGAATTTTCATAATATAAAATGTCGATTAGGGATAAATCAAAAAGAGTAAGGGATAAATATTAGACCAATAAAGGTTCTAAATCAATTTAAGGATAAATTAAATAAATTAGTTGATGGGTCAAAAATTGAAAATAAATTGTTTATCATTTTCAAATTAATATTTTATTATATTTAAATAATTTATTTTTATTATTGATATTTTTATGATTATAAATATAATAATTTATTATTATAAAAATAATGAAAATACAAATAAAAAAAAAAAATGAAAAAATTCAATTAATGGGTATTATTTGAGGAATAAAAGAATATTACTAATGTAATAATTTAAATTTGACATATTTATGTTATTTATTTAACTAATTCTTTTCATTAGAAGTAATTGCTAATTTACTATAAAATGGTTTAAGAGACCAATACTTGCTTTCAGTCATCTAATGAATAATTATTAATTCAGTTAATGAAATTTTTAATTGAAATACTTTCAATTACAATAGGTATAAATCTATGGTTTGCCCCACAAATTTCTGAGCATTGACCAAAAAAAATTCCTGGTCGATTTATAAAAAATCTTGTTTGATTTAAACGACCAGGGTTAGCATCTACTTTAATTCCTAGTGATGGAATTGTTCAAGAGTGAATTACATCAGTAGCAGTAACTAAAATTCGAATTTGATTATTTATTGGTAAAATAATACGATTATCTACATCTAAAAGACGAAAATTATTAATGGTTTCATTAGAATTGATTATATATGAATCAAATTCTACATTATTAAAATCAGAATATTCATATCTTCAATATCATTGATGGCCAATTGATTTAAGAGTAATTAAAGGGTTATTGAGTTCATCTAAAAGATATAATAAGCGAAGGGATGGGATGGCAATAAAAATTAATGTAATTGCTGGTAAAATAGTTCAAATTAATTCAATTATTTGATTTTCTAATAAAAATCGATTAATATATGAATTAAAAAATAAATTAATTATCAAGTATGATACTAAAATAGTAATTATAATTAAAATAATTAATCTATGGTCATGAAAGAAAATAATTTGTTCTATTAAAGGTGAAGCTCTATTTTGATAATTAATATTAGATCAAGTTGCCATTTCTAAAAAAAGGATAATCCTTTATAAATGGGGTTTAAATCCATTACATATAGTCTGCCATATTAGAAATTACTTAAAATAGGTAATTCATTATAAGAATGTTCTGCAGGAGGTAAATTTTGGTATCATTCAATTGAAGAAGGTATATTTAATGAAAATAAAATAATTCGTTGGTTAATTATAGATTCTCAGATAATAATAATTATTATTATAGTTGAAATTAATGAAATATATGATCCAAAAGATGAAATAATATTTCATGATAAGAATCTATCTGGATAATCAGAATAACGTCGAGGTATGCCAGCTAATCCTAAAAAATGTTGAGGAAAAAATGTTAAATTAACTCCAATAAATATAGAAAAAAATTGAATTTTTAATAAATAGTTATTTAATATTAATCCTGTGAATAATGGATATCAATGAATAAAACTTCCTAAAATAGCGAATACAGCTCCTATTGATAATACATAATGAAAATGAGCAACTACATAATAAGTATCATGAAGAGTGATATCAATAGAAGAATTAGCTAAAATTACTCCTGTTAATCCTCCTACAGTAAATAAAAAAATAAAACCTAATCTTCATAATATTGAGGGTCTATAATTAATTTGGGTTCCGTGTAATGTTGCTAATCAACTAAAAATTTTAATTCCTGTAGGTACAGCAATAATTATAGTAGCTGAAGTAAAATAAGCTCGTGTATCAATATCTATTCCTACTGTAAATATATGATGAGCTCATACAATAAATCCTAAAAGACCAATTGTTATTATAGCATAGATTATCCCTAAACTACCAAAAGTTTCTTTTTTACCTCTTTCTTGTGAAATAATATGAGAAATTATTCCAAATCCGGGTAAAATTAAAATATAAACTTCAGGATGTCCAAAAAATCAAAATAAATGTTGGTATAAGATTGGATCTCCTCCTCCTGCAGGATCAAAGAATGAGGTATTAATATTTCGATCTGTTAAAAGTATTGTAATAGCTCCAGCTAAAACAGGCAAGGACAATAAAAGGAGTAGTGCAGTAATTCCAACAGCTCAAACAAATAGAGGTATTTGATCAAAGGATAAGTTATTAACTCGTATATTAATAATTGTTGTAATAAAATTAATTGCTCCTAAAATAGAAGAAATACCAGCTAAGTGCAGGGAGAAAATTGCTAAGTCAACAGATGATCCTCTATGAGCAATATTAGATGAAAGGGGAGGATAAACTGTTCATCCTGTTCCTGCTCCATTTTCCACAATTCTTCTGGAAATTAATAAAATTAATGAGGGTGGTAATAATCAAAATCTTATATTATTTATTCGTGGAAAAGCTATATCTGGGGCTCCAAGTATTAATGGTACTAATCAATTTCCAAACCCTCCAATTATAATTGGCATAACTATAAAAAAAATTATAATAAAAGCATGTGCTGTAACAATAGTATTATAAATTTGATCATCTCCAATTAGTGATCCAGGGTTACCTAATTCAGTTCGAATTAATATACTAAGAGAAGTTCCTACTATTCCTGCTCAAATACCAAAAATAAAATATAAAGTACCAATATCTTTATGATTTGTAGAAAATAATCATTTTCGCTTATAATAAAATGGCTGAGTTATAAGCGATAAATTGTAAATTTATTAACAAGAAATATCTTTTTTATTAAGCTTTATATTCAATAATGATATAAAATTGCAAATTTTATGGCGTATTAATTAAATTACTAAGGCTAAAAGAATATTTCTTTATAAATAATTTTGAAGACTATTAGTTTAATTTAACTTAAAACCTTAGATAAAAAAAAAAGTTCTAATAATTATTCCTAAAAGTGAGATAAATCTAAAAAAATTAATAATAATTAAATAATTATTTTTAATAAAAGTTTTAAATCATTTTAATTTGATTGAAAAAAATATTAATGATGAATAGATAATACGAATATAAATAAATAATATGATTAATCTTGTTAATACAAAAATAAAAGTTATAATAAATAAATTATTAATTATAAGATAATTAATAATTAATCATTTAGGGAAAAATCCTAAGAAGGGGGGTAATCCTCCTAAAGAAAGAAAATTAATTATAATAGAAATTTTAATTGAGAAATTTAAATTAAAATTAAATAATTGGTTTATATAAAAAATATTTATAATATAAAATAAAAAACATAAAATTAATATAAAAAATGAATAAAAAAAAAAATAAGTTATTCATAGATTTTCTCTAATTATTAAAGCTAATAATATTCATCCTAGATTATTAATTGAGGAAAAAGCTATTAATTTACGCAAAGAAGTTTGGTTAAATCTTCCAATAGTACCAATTATTACATTGAAAATTATTATAATAAATAAAAAATTTACATTAAAATAATATGAGAGTAAAATTATGGGGGTAATTTTTTGTCATGTTATTAAAATAAAAAAATTTATTCATGATAATCCTTCTACAATATTAGGGAATCAAAAATGAAATGGGAATGACCCTATTTTTATTAATATTGATGAATTAATAAGAATAGAAATTAAATCATTTATAATAAAAATTTTGAGGGTTATTATACTTAATAAGATAGAAAATAAAAAATTAATAGAGGCAATAGATTGAGTTAAAAAATATTTTAGTGAAGCTTCTGAATTTAGTAAATTATTGGGGTTTGAGATTAGGGGGATGAATCTCAATAAATTAATTTCTAAACCAATTCAGCAACCTAATCATGAATTTGATGAGATAGTAATTAAGGTACTAAAGCACAAAATAAATAAAAAAAATATTTTATTGGAGTTAATTATAAATAAGATTCAAAATAAAGAAAACTTTAAATGAGTAATAAACTTCATATTATAAAATTATATTTTGATGTAAGATGCATAGTAATTTTTGAAATTACAGGGTATAGTTTGATTCTATAAAGTATAATAAAGGTAAAAAATTACATTATTTATTCTATCAGAATAATCCTTTTAATCAGGCACTTTATTTTTAAAAAAAAGGGATTTCCTTTATATTTGGGGTATGAACCCAAAAGCTTATTTTAGCTTATTTTTAA